CCCTCTGAGAACCGTATATGAGAATTTCATCTCGTACGGCTCAAACAAAAAAAACACTCCAATATTGGTTGAAAGGGGTATGGAATAGAAAATTGGAAACTTCTTATTCTTAATCTTTTGATTCAATCTTATCTAAAGATACGAAAGAATAAAAATAAGAAAGCTATTCTTTGTGGTTATAAGTTATAATTAGAATGCCAAAAAATCAAGTTGACTCGCTTGTCTTTATCTTTATGTTGATCGTTACAGGCCTCTTGAATCTTCTATTTACCTATTTTGTTTTCTTTGATTTGTTATTTTTATTTGTATGTAATGCAGCTTTACTTTTATTTTCTTTATTATTGATAGGAATTTTCTTGTTAAGACCCTATGAATCAATTGAAACCTCAGATTCATACAAAAACCACAATGATTTAATAAAACCTTCAAACTAAGTCCAAAGATTTCCTGAGTAAGAACCATTGGCTCATCATTTATCCAACGAGTAGAATAGATATAAATAGAATGATTCAAAATCCAAAGAAACGCTTGTCCTTTGAGCAAAATCAAGACAGAAATGGGGAATTTGAAAAAAAAAATTTTGAATCCGGCCGCGAGGTCTGAATATTAAGTATGAATCATAGTTCGACCACTTTTGGATGGGATCTCTTTCATATATTCCGTGCTCCAGATACTAGAATGCATATCCGACGGAGTCAAACCATCTCTATCAAGAAAGACGACAGACCCATTCTCTGTACTATCAATAGGATCAATTAGAACAAGTCACACACTCATATTCCGGAAATACAGAAACAAAAAAATTTCGCGATCGAACTACCAACCAACTAAAATAAAAAATTAAAATCCGAGACCTAAATGCTTATTTTAAAGCTCGGATTTTGTGGTTCTTGTCAATCTAATTTAGTGAAATTCCGTCCAGTAAAACAGAAGAATTATAAATCTCCAAAATAATAGATAGGAATATCGCAAATAGAGCCATTGCGACACCCATCAACGGAGTAGTTCCCCATCCAGGAGCTACTTTACCATATTCCGAATTCAATGGTTTCAATAAATCCCCTACAGCAGTTCGTCTTGGACGAGATCTAGAACTACCCTCAACAGTTTGTGCAGCCATAAATCCTATTTTGTATTCATTGAGATCTGTTGACTTTGTATACCATTCCGTTGTAAATAAACGATCTTATCATAGATCCATTGTGGTCTTGAAATTATATTTCAATTATCAATTAATTATCAATTATATAATAATGGAAACTGCAACTCTAGTCGCCATCTCTATATCTGGTTTACTTGTAAGTTTTACTGGGTACGCCTTATATACCGCTTTTGGGCAACCCTCTCAACAACTAAGAGATCCATTCGAGGAACACGGGGACTAGCTGAAGTAATGGGCCTCCGAATATTTGGAGGCCCATTACTTCAATTGAGATAATGAAAAATCATTTCATTTTTTTAGTTGGAACTTTAGGCGGTTCTCGAAAAAAGATAGCGAAAAAAATGATCCCTAGAGTCGAGACTAAGAGGAATGTATAAACCAATGCTTCCATAAATCTGATCGTGGTTTACAATTATAGCTTCCATACCTGTTTATTTGGGATCATCCCCCAGATTAAAGATTAAAGTTAAAGACAAAAAAAAAAAAGAATCAAAAAATGGCGGCGATTAAAATACAAATTTCTCCAGTACTTTACTTTTACTTTATTTAAAATTTTTAAAATCATAAATAAAAATAAAAGCGAAAAGCAGCAGAGCAATGTTACATCAGACTACTTGTCTTCTTGTAGTTGGATCTCCAAGTTTTTGGAATGCTCCAAATTCCACTTGAGCATCCAAATCGGGGTCAATACCAGCAAAAACATCTCTGAACAAGGTTCTAGCACCATGCCAAATGTGTCCAAAAAAGAAAAGCAGAGCAAACGAAGCGTGTCCAAAAGTAAACCAGCCCCTTGGACTGCTACGAAAAACACCATCGGATTTCAAAGTAGCACGATCTAATTCAAAAATTTCACCCAATTGAGCACGTCTAGCATATTTTTTCACCGTAGCAGGATCACTATAACTCACTCCGTTCAGTTCGCCACCATAGAATTCAACAGTTACACCTACTTGTTCAACACTATACTTCGATTCTGCCCTTCTAAAGGGAACATCGGCTCTAACAATTCCATCTCCGTCTACCAAAACAACTGGAAATGTTTCAAAAAAAGTCGGCATACGACGTACAAAAAGTTCACGCCCTTCTTTATCTCTAAAGATAGGGTGTCCTAACCACCCGACTGCTATTCCATCCCCGTTATCCATTGAACCCGCTCTGAATAATCCCCCTTTTGCCGGATTATTTCCGATGTAATCATAAAAAGCTAATTTTTCAGGAATTTTCGACCAAGCTTCTGAGAAACTTTGATTTTCGGCTAATCCAGCACTAACTCTTCGATATATTTCTTGTTGAAAATATCCCTGATCCCATTGATAACGGGTGGGACCAAATAATTCAATGGGGGTAGTTGCTGAACCATACCACATAGTTCCAGCAACAACAAAAGCTGCAAAAAAGACAGCAGCGATGCTGCTGGAAAGAACGGTTTCAATATTGCCCATACGTAATCCTTTGTATAGACGTTGAGGTGGGCGGACACTAAGATGGAATAACCCTGCTAAGATGCCCAATGTACCTGCTGCAATATGATGAGAGGCTATTCCTCCTGGAACAAAAGGATCAAAACCTTCCACACCCCACGCTGGATTTACAGATTGTACCTTGCCAGTTAGTCCATAGGGGTCGGACACCCATATTCCAGGACCATACAATCCGGTTACATGAAATGCCCCAAAACCAAAGCAAGCCACTCCTGAGAGAAATAAATGAATTCCAAAGATCTTAGGCAAATCCAAAGAAGGCTTTCCTGTACGTTCATCACCAAATATTTCTAGATCCCAATACACCCAATGCCAGATAGCTGCCAAGAAGCACAAGCCAGAAAACACAATATGCGCCCCGGCTACACCTTCGTAACTCCAAATACCCGGATTCGTTATGGTCCCTCCTGTAATACTCCAACCGCCCCATGAATTGGTTATTCCTAAACGAGTCATGAAGGGTATAACGAACATGCCTTGTCTCCACATTGGATCAAGAACTGGATCCGAGGGATCAAAAACTGCTAATTCATATAGAGCCATTGAACCGGCCCAACCAGCAACCAGAGCTGTATGCATTATATGTACAGAAAGCAAACGACCTGGATCATTCAATACAACGGTATGAACACGATACCAAGGCAAACCCATGGGACTACCCCTTTTTTATTAATAAAAAATAGACACTATGTAACTTTATTGCATTAAAAAAAACTCTGCTATTTACCCCCCTTTTTTTTTTCATTTTTCAGTGGATTCCCTCGAAAAAAAAAAGTATTAATATTTGTTCTATTCTTTTAGTAATATCTTTTACTAATAATGTAAGAGTTTGGTTCGTAGGAAAAAAGAGAAGCAGATCTATTCTATACTCGATAAGTACCAATACGCAATGGGGGTGGATTCCCTTTTCTATGAGCGAATGCATCGAGATTCGGTCATCATTCAAAGGACCTATTCGTAAGAATTTTCCTTTATTTTATGAACTTATTCAATCTATGTATAAAATATGATAAAGGCCAATATTATTAAGACACAAAGCCCATTATTACGCTTCCACATCAAAGTGAACTAGAGTACTTAATTATTTTTTTCTTTCATTTTATGCCTATTGGTGTTCCAAAAGTACCTTTTCGAGGTCGCGGAGACAAGAATCCATCTTGGATCGACATATAGTGCGACTTGGCAGATCTATTGGGTCATGTGGGATTTCCCCATTCTCCCCCCCGATCGAGATATCCTCTGTTTCGCCAAAAAAAATTGATTGAATTATCAAAAATTTGTAGCGTGAAATGCAATGAAGTGCAATTAGATCCATTTTGTGAGGAGGTATCCAGATTAATATTAGCAATAAAAAAATTTTATGGTCGTCTTGGCTGGGACCAATAAACTAAGGTATCCAGGCTCCGTTTAGAAAAACCCAATTGGTAATATATCTCTGATTATTACTTAGATCATAGATATCATAAACGATTCCATTTCGAAATTGATTCGAAATAGCAGTCATCTCAACCTATTAATCAACGGAATAAGAAATATGATGAATCCATCGAATATTTGGCGGAAGACATGAAATAAAAAAAAAAAAGGAAGGGTGGAAGTCATAGCAAAAAAGAGACGTGGTATTGGAGTCATTTGTACTATATGTGCAAATAAAAATCGGGCGGATCCTTACTCGGAGTAGAGCATAAACCTAAAAAAATTGAAGAAGCCCGTTCAGGAACAAGAAAATAACATCGGGATTTTTGTTTTGGATCGGATCTCGATGAAAAAATACGTCAATGAAAAGTTAGTTCGATAGGTTTAGTGAATTGCTTTTTTATATTAGAATGTTATAGGTCTCGGAAAACCGGACAAACTCATCGTTCTTGAAAAATGGAAGAAAAGACCCTTCGATAGAAAGCTCGCTAGGAAAAAAGAAGGGGACTGGGAGCTATACATTGATTTTTTTCGCAAGTTTTGTTGAACCGTATGCATCAAAAGATGCCTGTACGGCTCCGAAGGAATACAATTTTATCCTAATCAACCGACTTTATCGAGAAAGATTACTTTTTTTAGGTCAAATGGTTGATAGCGAGATTTCGAATCAACTTATTGCTCTTATGGTATATCTCAGTATAGAGAATGAGATCAAGGATTTGTATTTATTTATAAACTCTCCTGGCGGATGGGTAATACCCGGAATAGCTATTTATGATACTATGCAATTTGTGCAACCAGATGTACAGACAATATGCATGGGATTGGCCGCCTCAATGGGGTCTTTTATCCTAGTTGGAGGAAAAATTACCAAACGTCTAGCATTCCCTCACGCTTGGCGCCAATGAGTTTTTTATTTGAGAGAAAAAAAAAAAAGACTATGCCTTCGCCATATGAATTATTAATATTAAGTAATAATAGCATGGCACTTCGAATTCGATATGAAAATTCTTATTGTTTTTTTTTTTTTCAAAATATTTGATTATGTATCGAAGGAGTAGTATGAGATAAAGGAGGGGTATTCCGAGTTTATCTTACCTATCGTAGGCCTATTGCAGCGTCACAAACTTTTTTCACACCGGAAGGTTATTAACAATATTTATGTTATGAAAGAGGACAAAATAAAAACAAAAAGAAATTTGTTTTTTATTTGAAAAAAAAAAACAAAGAAACTTTGGGATTGCTGAATCACAAACGAAATAAATATATAAAGCAACGGGGCCATCATAGTATTTTGAACTCCTACAAAAAAAGAAGGGTGGTAATTGGATCATTTACCGATCTGGGGATAATAGACCCCACTTTTTATCTTTCTTTAATGAAAGGTAAGGGTAAAAAAGCGAATTCCATTGTCGAGCCGTATGCAATGAAAAAAAAAATGCCCGTACGGTTGTTCAATTCTATCTTTTTCTTATTCTTTATCTCTTCCCCTCGCCTAATCGTGCGAGATAAAGGAACCTCTTATTATGTTATAATATATTATCAGGGTAATGATCCATCAACCTATTGCCGGTTTTTATGAGGCACAAACGGGAGAAGTTATCTTGGAAGCGGAAGAACTACTGAAACTGCGCGAAATCCTTACAAGGGTTTATGCACAAAGAACGGGCAAGCCTTTATGGGTTGTATCCGAAGATATGGAAAGAGATGTTTTTATGTCAGCAGCAGAAGCCCAAGCTCATGGAATTGTTGATCTTGTAGCGGTTGAATAAAAAATAGCAGTGATTTCACACAAATACATGATTTAAGATTTTATCTTCTTTTTTATCTTCTTAAGGTTTAATATTCTATTTAATAGATTAAATAGAAGAAATTCATAATCATCCGGTTAGGGTCGATCTAAACCAGCCCATAATGTATAATTCCGCATGCCAACTATTAAACAACTTATTAGAAACCCGAGACAGCCAATCAGAAATGTCACGAAATCCCCCGCTCTTGGGGGATGCCCTCAGCGCCGAGGAACATGTACAAGGGTGTATGTGCGACTCGTTTAAATCTGGGCTGAGACAAACCAAAAGAAAGAAAACTAATTTTCCAGTATCAATGATCAGTACCAGTGAATCGGATAGAAAAGAAGAACTGAATTCACTATCTAAAAAAGATAGATCTATCATATCTTTCTATTGTGTATTAAATTTATGGTTTCCATTGGCACAAATTAAATCACCTCAAGTTTCAATTTTAGGTGAGAAAGAATTCCCCGTTGGTAACAAACAGTTATCCATTAAGCGGGGGAAATATTATAAAAAAAAAGAGAAAGGTTATGTTTCTACTCTTGCAAGAACGAACGGACTAACAGGGTCAGCTACCCCGCCAATCTTCATAATTAAATACCGTTACTGTATAATCGTTATGAAAGACCTATTACTGGAAAATTCATGGGTAGAGCCAAAGAGTGGTAACTGTACAAGTTACCAACAGCATTGATTAAATGAAGGAAGGGGCTCCGGTGTATAGAGAGGACCTCACCGTTTAAGAAGTAACCATAGAGACGATGGAACCCACAACTTCTTTATCTATTTCTATTTACTACTTTTTTTTATAAAAAAAATAGGATTTCCAATGCCTAGAAAAAAGTGTGGTCGGGAAGGTTAGAGTAGCAAAAGCCATTGGAATTTTTATTTTATAAATTGGAAGAATCCGTTTTGTTATTAATCGACTAGGAAAGGGGAAAAGAATAGCTGAAAGAAAGGAAATCCATTAGTTATTCATCAAAGTTTCATTTATTCAATGACCAGAATTAGACGAGGATATATAGCTCGGAGACGTAGAACTCAAATTCGTTTATTTGCATCAAGCTTTCGCGGGGCTCATTCAAGACTTACTCGAACAATTACTCAGCAGAAAATACGAGCTTTGGTTTCGGCTCATCGCGATAGAGATAGGAAAAAAAGGGACTTTCGCCGGTTGTGGATCACTCGACTAAATGCAGTAATTCGCGGGAACCCGGTATCCTATATTTATAGTAAATTAATATACAATCTGTATAAGGCGCAGTTGCTTCTTAATCGTAAAATACTTGCACAAATAGCTATATCAAATAGGAATTGTCTTTATATGATTTCCAACGAGATCATAAAATAAAGAAATAGGAATCCGTCATAGCATAGAAATGGAGTTCTCTGGAGAATTAACTCCGGAAAGGTAGAGTAGAAATTAGTATAAGATAATATGATAAAGTCTTCCAAATGAGGGAACATGCTCAATAAAAAAAAAGATTTATTCTTCTTCCCCGATTCTTTTTTTTTCTTACGACACAATGGCTTCTCGGATTTTTTTGAACAAAAAAACCATCTATCTGTGTTTGAGTTCGAATTGGCTTATTGATTCAATTGAAGAATAAGCCAAGCCCCCTTTTTTTTTTTCAGTTTCAGGTTCGAAGACCTGTAGTTCTAGCGGTCAACTCACTTCTTTCAAATTGTTTCTCATTATTAAGAAAAGGTAACGAAGATAAAATACGAGCTTGTTTTATAGCAATAGTAATTAATCGTTGTTCTTTTAAGGTCAATCTATTCACCCGTCTAGATAAAATTTTGCCTTGTTCACTAATAAATCGACTAATTAAACTCATGTTTCTATAATCAATTCGATCCCCCGATTGGATCGGGGGCAAACGCCTACGAAAAGATCGCTTGGATTTAAGAAGGAGTCGCTTGGATTTATCCATAATTTGTTTATTCCTTATCCCTAAAATAAAAATCCCATTTCGATGAAATAAAAGATAGATTGATAGAATTAATTAATAGGATTTGGTTTGTCTCTATTTATTTATTTGTATTTGTTTCTATTTATATATATGAAATAATATAGATATATATCTATATTATTTTTTTCATGTTCCTTTCAAGAGTGACACACAAACAGTTGGTTCGATCTATATCTATTTCTTTATCTCCCCATGAATTGTATGTTTGTAACAATAGGGACAGAATTTTCTCAATTCCAATCGACTAGGTGTATTGTGTCGATTCTTTTGAGTAATATATCTGGAAATACCCCTTGATTCCTTATTAACACCGTTTCGAACACAACTAGTACATTCCAAAATAACCCTTACTCGGACATCTTTCCCCTTGGCCATGAACCTCCTTTGGGTTTTTGATTCACCCAACTTTGCTATTTTCCGGTCCGAAGCGAATAAGAAGCAAGGAACAAAAAAATAGAAGTTGCTAACCGCTAAAAAGCAAAAAAGCAAATTTTAAAATAAAGATTTTGTTGCAATCAATATAGTAAATAATAAGTAATACACAAATTGCTAATTATATTGCTAATCACAGTACAGTATTTCATTTACTTATCTTGTATTGTATGATACTCTTACCCTAGCCACATTTCCATTTCTGTTTTCTTTTAACTGTATTATTATTAATTTAATAATTATTATTAATTTAATAATTTAATTGTAATTGGAGCCTGAGCCCAAGTTTCGCTGAGGTTAAATCCACCTTTTTCTTTCTTTTTCCTACCAAATTCTAAAAAAAAAAAGAGTGGAAGGGGAGATTAGTCACAAATATTTGATTCTATCTCGAATCTTCTTCACCCCGTTCCATTTCAATAACTAGAATGAAAAAAAAGGAAATGTCAACGCATCTGGGAATAAACGATTGATTTCTATCAATAAACCCGCTAAAGACCCGAACCATAGAGTACTTAATACCGGTGCCACGGAAAGATATGTTTTTAGATCTCGCATTGAAAAGCCCCCTTCTTTTTTTTTTATATTCCCTATTGTAATATATATGATTATGGTAAGAGATATATATGTAGTTAAAGACCACTTGTATTTGTGCGCGAAATCCCTATAATTCAAATGGAAATGTGCAATGATTGGGCCGATAAGATTTTATTTTCTTTTTTTTATAAAAATGGGTCACTTTACACCTGAGAATTTCCAAGAAAAAATATTCATTTATTATTATATGTTATATGATATGAGACTAAAAAGAAGAAATGGCAAGATCCATTTTGCATATCAATGGATAGAATAAAATAATAAATAAGGATGTGGAAAACTGGACGGGGATTCTCTACAATGATACTGTAGACCAATTGAAAGGGATGTAGCGCAGCTTGGTAGCGCGTTTGTTTTGGGTACAAAATGTCACGGGTTCAAATCCTGTCATCCCTACCAATTACCGCTTCTCTGAGCATTAACAGAGATCCATTTTAGATTGATTCAATTTTGACATACATAATCTTTAATTTTATGATATATGATAGTATACGCATGTAAAAACAATTTTATTGGGGTAACCAAAAAGAATCTCCTCCCTTACAGTATTTTCTGTTGTGATAAGAAAGCGCTCTTAGTTCAGTTCGGTAGAACGTGGGTCTCCAAAACCCAATGTCGTAGGTTCAAATCCTACAGAGCGTGATTCCCCTCTTGTCGTCTTAGATCGAAAATTATACACACTGAACTGAAATAATTGAACAGCAATCTGAATTTGACCGTGACCCCCCCCGGATTAAATTAAAGAAAAAAGAAAGGAGGAGGTCAGTTAAAAAAATAAAAAAAAAGAGATGGTAATTAATATTAATCAAAGGTCCAACTGATCACCACGTCGGTATTGTAAATATGCGGTTACGAATAATCCAGCCAAAGTAATAGGAATTAAACCTAAAACGATTCCAAATAGAAAGACTTCAATCATTTCAATTAAATTTATTTGAAGGGGGAAAGGAGAGGTAATATCTATCCCAAAAGATTAATCTGTATTGTCTCGGAATCTCAATAACCAATAATTGGTAATTAACACGGTACGGTAAGGGTAAAGAATGAGAGAATATATGGAATACTGCAGAAATATTTCTTTTTATGAATTATTCATTCAATTCATTTCAAATAAGTCCTATCTTACTCAGACCAATAAATAGAGCC